AGAGAAATGCATGTTAAATGCACCTATAACGGTGTTCAATTATCAGAAACCGAATTTCCAAAAAATTGGTTAAGCGACGGTATTCAGATAAAGATCCTATTTCCTTTCTGTCTGAAACCGTGGCACAGATCTAAGCTACAATCACATCCTAGAGATTCCATGAAAAAGAAAGGTAAAAAAGAAAATTTTTGTTTTTTAACAGTTTGGGGAATGGAAGCGGAATTACCTTTTGGTTCTCCCCGACAACTACCTTCCTTTTTTGAACCTATTTGGAAACAACTTGAAAAAAGACTTATCAAAGTGAAAAAAAAACGTTTTCTAGCCCTAAAAATTATAAACGAAAGAGCAAAATGGTTTCGAAAAGTATCAAAAGAAAAAACAAGATGGGTTAGAAAAATAGTTCGATTTATAAAAAGAATAATGAAAGAACTTAAAAAAGTAAGTCTAATTCCATTATTTGGATTGAGGGAAGTATATGAATCGAATAAAAAAAAAAAAAAATCACTAATAAGTAATCATATAAATCATGAATCGTCCATTCGAATTAGATCTGCGGATTGGACAAATTATTCACTGACAGAAAAAAAGATGAAAGATCTGGCTGATAAGACAAATACAATCAGAAATCAAATCGAAAAAATAACAAAAGAAAAAAAAAATCTATTTATAACTACGTATATAAACATTAGTCCTAACGAAACAACTTGTGATGATAAAAGATTAGAATCACCAAAAAAGATTTGGCAGATATTAAAAAGAAGAAGTGCTCGACTAATGCGCAAATATCACTATTTTTTTTATTTGTTTATTGAAAGGATATACAAAGATATTTTTTTACGTATCATTAATATTCCCAGAATACATGTAAAAATTTTACTTCAATTAAAAAACAAAATAACGGATAATTCCAATGATGAAACAAATAAAAAAGGATTTTATATTGAAAAAAATAAAAAAAATACAATTTATTTTATTTCGACTATAAAAAAGTTTATTTCTAATATTAGAAATAAAAATTCGCAGATTTTTTGTGACCTTTCTTCGTTGTCACAGGCATATGTATTTTACAAATTATCACAAGCCCAAGTTATCAACAAGCATTACTTGAAATTTTTATTTCAATATCACGGAACAATTCCTTTTATTAAGGATAGAATAAAAAAAGATTTTTTTGGAACACACGGAAAATTTCATTTCAAATCAAGGTATAATAAACTTAGCGGTTTTAAAATGAATGAATGGAAAAGCTGGTTAATGGGTAATGATCACTATAAATACAATTTATCTCAGACTAGATGGTCTAGATTAGTACCGCAAAATTGGCGGAATAGAATCAATCAAAATTTTATGGTTCAAAATAAAAACTCAACCCATTTTTATTCATATGAAAAAGACCGATTAATTCATTACAAGAAAGAAAACAATTATGCATATGCAGTAAATTCATTACCGAACCAAAAAGATAAATTAAAAAACTACAAATATGATCTTTTATCAAATAAATATCTGAATTATGAAGATAAGAAAGGTTCATATATTTATGGGTCGCCATTCCAAGTAAACGAGGCAAAAAGGATTTCCTATAATTACAATAATTATAATCCCAAACTTTTTTATTTGCCGAGAGATATAGATCTTGGTAACTATCTACGAGAAGATTCTATTATTGATAGGGATAAAAATCCGGATAGAAAATATTTTGATTGGAGAACTATTAATTTTTGTCTTAGAAAAAAGATCGATATTGAGGAATGGAGAAATAGAGATATCGGGGCCAGCGCCAACATTAATAAAAATACTAAGACTCGGACTAATTATTATCAAATAATTGATAAAATGGATAAAAAAAAAATGGATAAGAAAGTGTTTATGAATCCCCCGATTCATAAACAAATCTGCCCAACCAATCAAACAAAAACATTTTTGGACTGGATGGGAATGAATGAAGAAATCCTAAATTGTCCGATATCAAATCTAGAACTTTGGTTTTTACCAGAATTTGTGTCACTTTATAATACATATAAGATTCAACCGTGGATCATACCAATCAATTTACTTCTTTTTAAATTGAATATAAATAAAAACATTAGTAAAAATATCAACGAAAAGAAAAAAAAAGATAGATTATATAATCCAAAAAAATCTCTTGAATTAGAGAATCAAAATCAAGAAGAAAACCAACAGCCAGTCCAAGGAGATCTTGGATCATATGCACAAAATAACAAAAATATTGGATCTGATCCATCGAAAAAAAAAAAAAATGTTAAAGAAGATTATCGGGGATCATACATTCAAAAAAGCAAAAATAAAAATAAATCCATGATAGGAGCGGAACTAGATTTCTTCCTGAAAAGATATTTTCTTTTTCAATTGAAATGGGATAATGCTTTTAATCAAAAAATACTAAATAATATCAAGGTATATTGCCTACTCCTTAGATTGAGAAATCCAAAGGAAATTGCTATATCCTCTATTCAAAGGGACGAAATAAGTTTGGATGTAATGCTGATTCCGAAGTCTACAACTCTTACAAAATTGATAAAAAGGGGACTATTGATTATTGAACCAGCTCGGCTATCCATAAAATGGGACGGACAATTTATCATGTACCAAATCATAGCTATTTCACGGGTGCATAAGAGTAAGCGCCAAACTAATCGAAGATACCAAGAAAAACGAAATGTTGATAAGAATGGTCTTAATGAATCCATTGCACGACATGAAAATGGGAATAGAAACGATCATTTTTATGATTTTATTGTTCCTGATAATTTTTTATCTCCTAGACGTCGTAGAGAATTGAGAATTCTCATTTGTTTCAATTCAAGAAATGTCAATGTTGGGGATAGAAATCAAGTATTTTGCAATGGGAACAATGTAAAGCGCTGTGGTCAATTTTTTTATGAGGATAAGCATCTTGATGTAGATACAAATCGATTTATTAAGTTCAAATTATTTCTTTGGCCAAATTCTCGATTCGAAGATTTTGCTTGTATGAATCGCTATTGGTTTGATACCAATAATGGTAGTCGTTTCGTTATGTCAAGGATACATATGTATCCACGATTGATAATTAGTTGATGATACATTTACATTACATGGATCAAGCGGCATCTCTGACATGGTATATGAACACAAACAAATATATACAGCCTTATGTTGTTATATTAGATTATGGTACATGATACTGATTACCTGACCTTGATCTTAGCAATTCTATCTAGTAAGTAATGAGTCGTCAGAATCTTCTTATCTTAGGTCAAAATTCTTCTCTTTTGTAGGTTAGAAATTTTGTATCTATATTTGAATAAAATTGAAAAAAAAAATTGTATTGATTATCAATTAAGTGAATTAAAAAAAAAAGAAGTATACGAATAAATCCCGATTATTGTGTATAACAAATTAAAATGACTGGCATTATTATTACTGATTAGTAAAATCTATATTTGTAATGTAAATAAAGAAAAAGGGACGCAGAATTTTTTGTTATGGTTAAAAATTTATTCATTTCAGTTATTTCGCAAGAAGAAAAAAAAGAAAATAGGGGGTCTGTTGAATTTCAAGTATTCAGTTTCACCAATAAGATACGTAGACTTACTTCCCATTTGGAATTGCACAGAAAAGACTATTTATCTCAGAGAGGTCTACGTAAAATTCTGGGAAAACGTCAACGACTCCTGGCTTATTTGTCAAAGACAAATAGAGTACGCTATAAAGAATTAATTAGTCAATTGGATATTCGGGAGCCAAAAACTCGTTAAGTTAATTTTTTTTTTTATTTATAATATTTATATATTTATAATAATAATAATTAGAATTATAAATATTAATTATTATTTTTAATGAACTTCATTTGGTTTTCAGCAATTCATGGAATAATGAATCGGGGAAAAAATATATGACTGTACCGACTACAAGAAAAGACCTCATGATAGTCAATATGGGTCCTCAACACCCATCAATGCACGGTGTTCTTCGACTCATCATTACTCTAGATGGGGAAAATGTTATTGACTGTGAACCCGTATTGGGTTATTTACACAGAGGAATGGAAAAAATTGCGGAAAATCGAACAATTATACAATATCTTCCTTATGTAACACGTTGGGATTATTTAGCTACTATGTTTACAGAGGCAATAACGGTAAATGGACCAGAACAGTTGGGAAATATCCAAGTACCGAAAAGAGCGAGCTATATTAGAGTAATAATGCTAGAACTGAGTCGTATAGCTTCTCATTTGTTATGGCTTGGCCCTTTTATGGCAGATATCGGTGCGCAGACCCCTTTCTTCTATATTTTCCGAGAGAGGGAATTGATATATGACCTATTCGAATCTTCCACAGGTATGCGAATGATGCATAATTATTTCCGTATCGGAGGGGTGGCTGCTGATCTACCTTATGGCTGGATAGATAAATGCTTGGATTTCTGTGATTATTTTTTAACCGGGGTTACTGAATATCAAAAGCTTATTACGCGTAATCCTATTTTTTTGGAACGAGTTGAAGGGGTGGGTATTATTAGTGGAGAGGAAGCAATAAATTGGGGTTTATCGGGACCAATGCTACGAGCTTCCGGAATTCCGTGGGATCTTCGTAAAATTGATCATTATGAGTCTTACGACGAATTTGATTGGGAAGTACAATGGCAAAAAGAGGGAGATTCACTAGCCCGTTATTTAGTCCGAATCGGTGAAATGGTGGAATCCATCAAAATTATTCAACAAGCCCTGGAAGGAATTCCCGGAGGGCCCTATGAGAATTTAGAGGTACGGCGTTTTGATAAAACAAAGGATTCTGAATGGAATGATTTTGATTATCGATTCATTAGTAAGAAACCTTCGCCCACTTTTGAATTGTCTAAACAAGAACTTTATGTGAGAGTAGAAGCCCCCAAGGGGGAATTGGGAATTTTTCTGGTAGGAGATCGGAGTGTTTTTCCCTGGAGATGGAAAATTCGTCCACCTGGTTTTATCAATTTGCAAATTCTTCCTCAGC